GATAAAAGGAAAAAGCAGCTGAGGAATATTTAAAGAAAGAATATTCCATATTAGAAAAACTACAAATACGTTATATTATGTTATGCTTAAAAAAATCCGAACGAATAAAAAAAAAAAAACACACCGATATGATGTTTCACGATATATATAGTAGTGGGGGACTATGGGACAAAAAATAAATCCACTTGGTTTCAGATTGGGCGCAACCCAAGGGCATCATTCTCTTTGGTTTGCACAACCCAAAAATTATTCCGAAGATCTACAAGAAGATCAAAAAATACGAGATTGTATCAAAAATTATGTACAAAAAAATCTGAAAATATCCTCTAATGTCGAGGGAATTGCACGTATAGAGATTCAAAAAAGAATCGATTTGATTCAAGTGATAATCTATATGGGATTCCCCAAGTTATTAATAGAAGAAAGGACTCGAAAAATCGAAGAATTACAATTCAATGTACAAAAAGAACTCAATTGTGTAAACCGAAAACTCAACATTGCTATTACAAGAATTGTAAACCCTTATGGGCACCCCAATATTCTTGCGGAATTTATAGCCGGGCAATTAAAAAATAGAGTTTCATTTCGCAAAGCAATGAAAAAAGCTATTGAATTAACTGAGCAAGCAGGTACAAAAGGAATTCAAGTACAAATTGCAGGTCGTATCGACGGAAAAGAAATTGCACGTGTCGAATGGATCAGAGAAGGTAGGGTTCCTCTACAAACCATTCGAGCCAAAATAGACTATTGCTCCTACGCAGTTCGAACTATCTATGGGGTATTAGGTATCAAAATTTGGATATTTGTAAACGAAGAATAATAAACATTTACTTAACTTGTATTTAGTTCTATTTCTATTTAATGATAAAAAAATGAACAATTCTATAAGGTTGAATAAAAATTCAATTAATCATTTGATATAATTGCTATGCTTAGTGTGTGACTCGTTGGTTTTTCTATTAGGATTAGGTTTCAAAAAAATGGAATAACTCGTAGTACGAACTAATAACTATAGAACTAATAACCAACTCATTGCTTCGCATTATCTGGATATAAAGAAAGAGCCAGTCAAAATATGATATAGATATATAGGATATATATATAAGTCATATCATTGTAGCAACTGAAATCTTTTTTGCAAAAAAAAAAATATAAACCAATCTGATTATTGGTTGTAAAGCAAGAAAAGGGTACAGATAAATGGAAAGGTGAGAGAAAGATAGAAAAAGAATACCAACGATATACGATTCCAATATGTACGGTCTATGAGTCATCTCATAAAAAAGAATGTAATAAAGCATCAATACTGATTGATCCCTAATTAGACAAATACGTGGATAGAACCACAAATAAAGAGCCCCGAGCCAACAAAGACTGAGAAGGTTGACTCAAAAATTTCATTAGGAGCTCCGTTGTAGAATTCAGACCTAATCATTACTCAAGAGGTGGTGGGGACGATAGAACCTGTGAATGCATAAAATTCTATTGAAAAGGAATCCTAATGATTCAGTAGGTAGGATGGCGGAACGAACCAAATTTTTTTTTTTGAAAGATTGTGTTGTCATAGACTAATCTTACAACTGAATGTTGAAAGAGTAAATATTCGCCCGCGAATTTTTTTTTATGAAGGTTGAATAAATTCGATATGATAAGAAAAAGCAAAATCAAATAAAGATTCATTATAAGATTAAATAGAATACGTGGTTAATTATATATATATATAAAATCAAAAGAAAAAAAAAATTATATTATTCTATTAAATAAATGGAATTTTAAAGAATACCCCGATTCAGTATATTATTCACCATGTATTTGATTTTTAATCGTTTAATTCGCGAGGAGCTGGATGAGAAGAAATTCTCATGTCCAGTTCTGTAATAGAGATGGATGGAATTGATAAACAACCATCAACTATAACCCCAAAAGAACCAGATTCCGTAAACAACATAGAGGAAGAATGAAAGGAATATCTTATCGAGGTAATCGTATTTGCTTTGGTAGATATGCTCTTCAAGCACTTGAACCCGCTTGGATCACGTCTAGACAAATAGAAGCGGGGCGTCGCGCAATGACACGAAACGCACGCCGCGGTGGAAAAATATGGGTACGTATATTTCCAGACAAACCAGTTACAGTAAGACCAACCGAAACGCGTATGGGTTCGGGGAAAGGATCTCCCGAATATTGGGTAGCTGTTGTTAAACCCGGCAGAATACTTTATGAAATGAGCGGAGTGGCAGAAAATATAGCCAGAAGGGCTATTTCAATAGCGGCATCAAAAATGCCTATACGAACTCAATTCATTCTTTCAGTATAGGATAGAAATGTAGAACAAAAGGAAATAATTTTTTTGATAAAAAAAAAACAATTGTAGGTTTCTTGTTTTGAACAAACAATATTTCTTTTTTTTTTCACCCTTTACATTGAAAAGACAAAATAAATAAAAAAAGATATGATTCAACCTCAAACCTATTTGAATGTAGCCGATAACAGCGGGGCTCGAGAATTGATGTGTATTCGAATCATAGGAGCTAGTAATCGACGATATGCTCATATTGGTGACGTTATTGTTGCTGTAATCAAAGAAGCAGTGCCAAATACACCTCTAGAAAGATCAGAAGTGATCCGAGCTGTAATTGTACGTACTTGTAAAGAACTCAAACGCGACAACGGTATGATAATACGATATGATGACAACGCTGCAGTTGTTATTGATCAAGAAGGAAATCCAAAGGGAACCCGAATTTTTGGCGCGATCCCCCGGGAATTAAGACAGTTAAATTTTACTAAAATAGTTTCATTAGCACCCGAAGTATTATAAGGGAATACCATGATATAGTTTATAATATTTGAATGAAATGGATTACTTTAATTAGTAGATTGTTTGTATATCACGTATATACCTTTTAAAATTCATAAATATTTATGAATTTAGAAAAAAAAGAAATAGAGCATGTTGATTATATCAAAATTCGGGGGCAACAATAATCTTAGTTTATCATGAGTAAAGACACTATTGCTGACATAATAACCTCTATACGCAATGCTGACATGAATGAAAAAAGAACAGTTCGAATACCATCTACTAATATCACTGAAAATATTGTTAAAATCCTTTTACGAGAAGGTTTTATTGAAAACGTGAGAAAACATCAGGAAAGCAATAAATTTTTTTTGGTTTTAACCCTACGACATAGAAGAAATAGGAAAGGACCATATAGAACTGTTTTAAATTTAAAACGGATCAGTCGGCCCGGCCTACGAATCTATTCTAACTATCAACGAATTCCGAGAATTTTAGGCGGAATGGGGATTGTAATTCTTTCTACTTCTCGAGGGATAATGACAGACCGAGAGGCTCGAATAGAAGGAATCGGCGGGGAAATTTTGTGTTATATATGGTAATCTTTCTGATAGCCAAATCATATGCGAAATTTTCATATTTGTGAAAAAAAAGAGTAAAAGGTAGGTTTATAATATTATGCCTCTTTAATTAGTTGATGTTTCAAAGCCGTTTTACCTGGAATGCAAGAGAAAGAACAAAAACAGATTTGCGAAGGTTTAATTACTGAGCTACGTCCCAATGGTATGTATGTTTCGAGTTCGTTTAGATAACAAAAATCAATCCGATTCTAGGTTTTGCTTCGGGAAAGGTTCAACGTAATTTTATACATATACTCCCTATAAATTAACAAAATTATGTTAAGTTCTTATGATTCAACTAAAGGGAATATAATTTGAATATTATATTCAGTATATTCAAAAGTAAAGACTCAAATAATTGGGTGATTTTTTGATTTCAACATTCTTTCGTAGGGATACAATTCGAAGTTAAAAATTTTAAGAAATTTATTTTCTTCCAATTAAATTAAGTAGATTCAGAATTAAGAAAAGGAGTGACAAATATGAAAATAAGGGCCTCTGTTCGTAAAATTTGTGAAAAATGTCGATTGATCCGTAGGCGGGGACGAATTATAGTAATTTGTTCCAACCCGAGACATAAACAAAGACAAGGGTAATTGTTTTAAATCAAAAAGGACTCCCGAAATCTAAAGGACCTGATATACAGATGTACAAAAAAATCAGTAAAAAAACCAGGATCCGTTTTGACATGAAATGGATATATCCATATATCTCTGACTTATATTTATGAGATGATAAAATATGGCAAAACCTATACCAAAAATTGGTTCACGTAGAAATAGACGTATTGGTTCACGTAAGAATGCGCGTAGAATCCCAAAGGGAGTTATTCATGTTCAAGCAAGTTTCAACAATACCATTGTGACTGTTACAGATGTACGAGGGCGAGTAATTTCTTGGTCCTCCGCCGGTAGTTGTGGATTCAAGGGTACAAGAAGAGGAACACCATTTGCCGCTCAAACCGCAGCGGGAAATGCTATTCGGACAGTGGTGGATCAAGGTATGCAACGAGCAGAAGTCATGATAAAGGGCCCCGGTCTCGGGAGAGATGCGGCATTAAGAGCTATTCGTAGAAGTGGTATACTATTAAGTTTCATACGGGATGTAACCCCTATGCCACATAATGGCTGTAGGCCCCCCAAAAAAAGACGTGTGTAACCATTGAAGAGATTTCAAGAGAAATAAATAATTCAATGATTTGATCAAATAATATTACTATGGTTCGAGAGAAAGTAACAGTATCTACTCGGACACTGCAGTGGAAGTGTGTTGAATCAAGAGCAGACAGTAAGCGTCTTTATTATGGACGCTTTATTCTGGCCCCACTTATGAAAGGCCAAGCCGATACAATAGGCATCGCGATGCGAAGAGCTTTACTAGGAGAAATAGAAGGAACATGTATTACACGTGCAAAATTTGAGAAACTACCACACGAATATTCTACTTTTGTAGGTATTCAAGAATCCGTACATGAAATTTTAATGAATTTGAAAGAAATTGTATTGAGAAGTAATCTGTATGGAACTTGTAACGCGTCTATTTGTTTCAAGGGTCCGGGATATGTAACTGCTCAAGAC